TGATACCTAATAATATGGTATTAAAAAAAAGTAATTCTAGGACACCCGTGTGAATTCAGACCTCTCCGATTCAACTCGGACCGTAGCATAGTTCTTGACCTAAAATTATACGCAAATCAAGATTGAGAAAAGGAAGTTTTGCAATCATTGACTCAAACTCATTGTCGAATCCCATTCAGCAGAATATGGAGGTACTTATGGCGGAACGGGCCAATCTGGTATTTCACAATAAAGTGATAGATGGAACTGCTATTAAACGACTTATTAGCCGATTAATAGATCACTTCGGGATGGCATATACATCACACATCCTAGATCAAGTAAAGACTCTAGGTTTCCAGCAAGCCACTGCTACATCCATTTCATTAGGAATTGATGATCTTTTAACGATACCTTCCAAGGGCTGGCTTGTCCAAGATGCTGAACAACAAAGTTTTATTTTGGAAAAACACCATCATTATGGGAATGTACATGCGGTAGAAAAATTACGCCAATCTATTGAGATATGGTATGCTACAAGTGAATATTTGCGACAAGAAATGAATCCTAATTTTAGGATGACGGACCCTTTCAACCCAGTACATATGATGTCTTTTTCGGGGGCTAGGGGAAATGCATCTCAAGTACATCAATTAGTAGGTATGAGAGGATTAATGTCGGATCCCCAAGGACAAATGATTGATTTACCTATTCAAAGCAATTTACGCGAAGGACTATCTTTAACAGAATATATTATTTCTTGCTATGGAGCCCGTAAAGGAGTTGTAGATACTGCTGTACGCACATCAGATGCTGGATACCTTACGCGTCGACTTGTTGAAGTAGTTCAACATATTGTTGTACGTAGAACAGATTGTGGCACTATCCGAGGGATTTCTGTGAGTCCTCGAAATAAAAATCGGATGATGTCAGAAAGAATTTTTATTCAAACATTAATTGGTCGTGTCTTAGCAGACGATATATACATAGGTTCCCGATGTGTCGCCTTTCGAAATCAAGATCTTGGGATTGGACTTGTCAACCGATTAATAACCTTTGGAACACAATCAATATCTATTCGAACTCCCTTTACTTGTCGGAGTACGTCTTGGATCTGTCGATTATGTTATGGTCGGAGCCCCACTCATGGTGACCTAGTTGAATTGGGGGAAGCTGTAGGTATTATTGCGGGTCAATCTATTGGCGAACCGGGTACTCAACTAACATTAAGAACCTTTCATACCGGCGGAGTATTTACAGGAGGTACTGCCGAACATGTACGAGCCCCTTATAATGGAAAAATCAAATTCAATGAGGATTTGGTTCATCCTACACGTACACGTCACGGACATCCTGCCTTTCTATGTTATATAGACTTGTCTGTAATTATTGAGAGCGAAGATATTATACATAGCGTGACTATTCCACCAAAAAGTTTTCTTTTAGTTCAAAATGATCAATATGTGAAATCAGAACAGGTGATTGCTGAGATTCGCGAGGGAACATACACTTTTCATTTTAAAGAAAGGGTTAGAAAATATATTTATTCTGACTCAGAGGGCGAAATGCACTGGAGTACTGATGTGTCCCATGCACCCGAATTTACATATAGTAATGTCCATCTCTTACCAAAAACAAGTCATTTATGGATATTATCAGGAGGTTCATGCGGATCTAGTCTAATTCTTTTTTCGATCCACAAAGATCAAGATCAAATGAACATACCCTTTATTTCCATCGAAGGAAAATCTATTTCTAGCCTCTCAGGGAATAACGATCAAGCCAGCCAAAAATTTTTTAGTTCGGATTTTTATGATAAAAAAAAATCCGGGATTCCCTATTATTCAGAATTGAATGGAATCGCAGGTACTAGTCATTATAATTTCATATATTCTGATATTTTTCATGAGAACTCGGATTTATTAGCAAAAAGGCGAAGAAATAGATTTCTCATTCCATTCCAATCGATTCAAGAGCAAGAGAAAGAGAAAGAATTCATACCGCATTCAGGTATCTCAATTGAAATACCCATAAATGGTATTTTCCGTAGAAATAGTATTTTTGCTTTTTTTGATGATCCTAGATACAGAAGAAAGAGTTCCGGAATTCTTAAATATGGGACTCTAAAGGCGGACTCAATCATCAAAAAAGAGGATATGATTGAGTATCGAGGAGTCCAAAAATTTAAGACAAAATACGAAATGAAAGTAGATCGCTTTTTTTTCATTCCCGAAGAAGTGCATATTTTACCTGAATCCTCTGCCATAATGGTACAGAACTATAGTATCATTGGAGTCGATACACGAATCACTTTAAATATAAGAAGCCAAGTCGGCGGGTTGATCCGGGTGGAGAGAAAAAAAAAAAGGATTGAACTAAAAATCTTTTCGGGGGATATCCATTTTCCGGACACGACAGATAAGATATCCCGACACAGTGGCATCTTGATACCGCCAGTAAGGGGAAAAACAAACTCTAAGGAATCCAAAAATTTTAAAAATTGGATTTATGTCCAACGGAT